GCTCTCCATTGCTTGTGTGTATAAGGCCTATGTTATAGAGTATATAACTTCGATCATAGGGATCAATTTCTAGTCGCGTAGCTTCATAATAATTCTGCAAAGCTTCCGCATAATTTCCTTCGGATTGAGCCAACATCCGTTACGGTCGTTCATTCTATTCAAAAAATCTCCGTTCCAAAACCGTACATGAGGTTTTCATCTCATACGGCTCCTCCCTTCTGTACATAGTACTAAGCGAAATAATCTATAGAATAAAAATAGAATTAGTCCCATCTCATTATGGACCGAAAGGGGCTGGTATTTTTCCAAGAAATCTCTAGCCAACCTTCCCGCAAGAGGTTTTTCTTAACACCAATGAATTCTATTAATGCTAGAGGAAAACGATAGCTCCAAGAATTTCTTTGTTCTCAACGCCTCCTATTTAGAGGAATTAGCCACTTCAACGATCTTTGATGGTTATAGGGGTATCCAAAGTACAAACCTGATGGTTGTTTGTTATCCCAACCATTCTTCCCAGCCCTGATACCGATCAGGAAAGGGCTAATTTCTAACAAAGTTTTTCTCTTGTTGATTCCTATTTCTAGGTGTAGTGCTTTTCTCCCCTATGCTGCCTATTGGTACTAGTAGAGTAGGATTGGCCTGTAATACAGAACCTATCCTGTAGGTGTAACCTTTCGCTCAATACTCAAATCTACAATTGAAGCATCTGAGGCCGCATCAATCGAGGATACACGACAGAAGGAATTGTTAGTTCACCTCACCTTCTCCAAGCGTGGGTTTCCTTTACTAATTTTGTTCTCTCTATGCGAACCCCCTCTCTTTCTCGTAAGACTGAGGTGTAGGTAGGGCTAAAAAAAAAAAGAGTCAAATCGCACCATCTCTATAATAAGTAAATGCCCTTTTTTCCCCTGAGGTTGTCGGAATTATTCGCAATAAAATATTGGCTACAATTGAGGAGGTCTTATCAATGAAATTTCCATTTATACGGGATCTAGGCATAATTCCCAACCCATTCTATATAGAATTGTTTTCATTCCTTCACAAAATACCATAAAAACAAACACATTCGATTCTTATAAATCGATCGATCCATATATGCTATAAATGGATAAGAGAGGTATGGATTTTCCGCTCAGCTCAAATTGTGTCCTTTTCCTTCTGTTTGGACAAGAAGAGATATGAAATATTTGACTAAGATTGGATTTCATTCCACTTTTCTATTTCTCAACAATAACTTCTCTCATCAGCTATTTCGCGTTTTCAAAGTCATTAATTGTCTCATACCCTTTTTTAGATTCCGATTGTATGGCGTAGCGTACCTTATGCAAACAGAATTTTAGGGTTCCTTTATTTTATTATGGAATAAGAAGAATTCTTCCATTCTCTTTTTCTTTGGTTTGGGGAAAACCCAAACTAAAACTTTTCGAGGGAGCGGAATTCCTAGTAAAAAAATCCTGGATCCTTCCACTTAGATGAAAAGGAATTTTTCCAATAGAACCAAGGAACCCCCGAGCGGTTGTGGTTGTACCTGTACTGCAGGAATAGGAAAACTCGCTATTCACTCAGTTTATTTTCCATAATAAGATTATGTAGGAGAGATGGCCGAGCGGTTCAAGGCGTAGCATTGGAACTGCTATGTAGACTTTTGTTTACCGAGGGTTCGAATCCCTCTCTTTCCGTTTCTCTTAATTCATCAACGTTAACGATCACAATGTATCAAATCAAATAACAGTTTATTCCAGCAATAATACCTTTATTTAATAGAAATTCTCTATAGTAAATTACTGTGGTATGTAAAATACACATAGAGGAAAGAACAAAAAAAAAAAAAGGATCCTAGGGTTAATCCATTTCTGCTAGTTGAATGGAAAATACCAATTAAGGGCCTTAGGTCGATTTAGTTCGGGGAAAGGGGAAGAGGAAGAAAATTCTATGAACCTTTCCTTTTTTCATTAAGTTCAAGTCTTACGAGAGTAATATTCTACAACTAACAACTCATTTATTTTGAGACCGACCCACTTCCTATCTAGGATTTTTTTAACTAGTCCTTTATATTGCAATGTGTCAATCGTCAAATGCTTTGGCAATTTCCCCGGGTCGGATGAAGCAATAGAATTTTGAACCAGACATTTTGATCTTTGGTTATCCTTCGTAGTAATAATATCTCGGGGTTTGCAACGAAAACTTGGTATATCGACTATACGACGATTAACTAAAATATGTCTATGGTTAACTAATTGCCGGGCCTCAGGAATGGTTGAAGCCATACCCAATCGAAAAAGGATATTATCCAAACGCATTTCAAGTAATTGTAGTAAAACCTGACCTGTTGACCTTTTTGCTTTTCCAGCGATATGTACATATCTAAGTAATTGTCGTTCTGTCAGACCATAATGAAAACGCAATTTCTGTTTTTCTTGAAGACGAATACGATATTGCTCTTTTTTCCCAGAATGGAATTTCTTTTTCAGATTACTTCCGGATTTAGGTGTTTTTCTAGTGAGTCCTGGTAAAGCTCCCAGACGGCGTATTTTTTTAAAACGAGGTCCTCGATAACGGGACATGAAGACTCCTTTTTTATTTTATTGAAATTTCATTTTACACAATGAATTTCATTGTATTTACATTAAAGAATACAGCGAAATTAAAACTGAATTAAACTAAAGGATAAACAGAGTAAAATCTACTAAAGTACCACAAAAAATGGAATTTCATCAACATCTGGATTTTTTGTATATATATTATTTATTTTATTGTTTTGTATCTAGCAAAATTGTAAGGTAGAACCACAGAATAGATCCTGGATTCTCCATTTAATTCGGAGAAAAAGAGAGATTCTTGTTCATGGAACATCGATATAGAAAAAAGCCGACTATCGGATTTGAACCGATGACCCTCGCATTACAAATGCGATGCTCTAACCTCTGAGCTAAGTGGGCTTACATAACAGAAATAGTGTAACAAATAGAAATATGTATAGTATAGGAAATCTGTAAAATGTCAGATCTTAATTATTAATCTTAGCTATTAACTAGTTCGAAATTTGAAGTTCTACTTAGAAAAAAATACTAGAACTTCATAAAAATCAAGTTAGCTTGATATGCTTAACTAGAGGATATCCTTAAATAGGATTATAGAATTTATTGAACTTGATTTTTATTTCTCTAATTCGCAAATTGATTTTTCTAATAGAATAAAATCTATTCCAATTTCTATATTGAATTTGATTTCAGATATTTTCAATTTGATATGGCTCGGACAAGTAATCTAATACATAGAAAAGAATAATATATATGAAAGATATAATAAAGAGAAAATGCGAATTTCTTGGCATTTTCATTCGATCATTATAGACATTTTTGGAGATATTTTGTTTTTTTTTTGTTATTTCTTAATAATTTAATGATTAATATTTCACTAAGGAGAACATAGAATCATAGCAAATTTAATTGCTAATTCTGATTAGAAAAAAAAAAAATGAATATCAAGCGTTAGAGTATGATTTTGAATACTCTAAAAAAGAAGGGTGGGGGAGAGAAAAACTTTGGGATATATTGATTCGGATTGAATTGCAAATACATCAACGATAGAATCAATTCAATTCTGAATTGCAACAAGCAGGGTCTCTCAAATAGAGACGAACTGCTAGACTACGTCGAGTAATGAATTCAACGATTCCAAAAAAAAACTAAGAGATGGATGAAATTACACAAGGAATCTAAGTCTCAATCAAAGAAAAGGAAAATGGGGATATGGCGAAATCGGTAGACGCTACGGACTTGATTGTATTGAGCCTTGGTATGGAAACCTGCTAAGTGGTAACTTCCAAATTCAGAGAAACCCTGGAATTAAAAAAGGGCAATCCTGAGCCAAATCCGTGTTTTGAGAAAACAAGTGGTTCTCGAACTAGAATCCAAAGGAAAAGGATAGGTGCAGAGACTCAATGGAAGCTGTTCTAACGAATCGAGTTGATTACGTTGTGTTGGTAGTGGAACTCCCTCTAAATTAGAGAAAGTAAGGGGTTTATACATCTAATACACACATATGGATACTGACATAGCAAACGATTAATCACAGAACCCATATCATAATATAGGTTCTTTATTCTTTTTTAGAATGAAATTAGGAATGATTATGAAATAGAAAATTCAGAATTTTTTTAGAATTATTGTGAATCCATTCCAATCGAATATTGAGTAATCAAATCCTTCAATTCATAGTTTTCGAGATCTTTTAAAAAGTGGATTAATCGGACGAGGATAAAGAGAGAGTCCCATTCTACATGTCAATACTGACAACAATGAAATTTCTAGTAAAAGGAAAATCCGTCGACTTTATAAGTCGTGAGGGTTCAAGTCCCTCTATCCCCAAACCCTCTTTTATTCCCTAACTCTAACTATACTATAGTATTTATCCTCTTTTTTTCTTTTTATCAATCGGTTTAAGATTCATTAACTTTCTCATTCTACTCTTTCACAAAGGAGTGCGAAGAGAACTCAATGGATCTTATGCTATTCATTGAATAGATTTCTTTTTTATTATAGTATAGGCAAGGAACTTCGATTATTAACTCTATTTTTAAGTATTATTAAGTAAGCCATGCACAATGCATAGGACTACCCCCCCCCATTTCCAAATTTGGAATTTGGAATACTTTATTGATTTTTTAGTCCCTTTAATTGACATAGATACAAATACTCTACTAGGATGATGCACAAGAAAAGGTCAGGATAGCTCAGTTGGTAGAGCAGAGGACTGAAAATCCTCGTGTCACCAGTTCAAATCTGGTTCCTGGCACAGAAAAAAAAGGATCTACCGAATAGGTATTGATACAAATACCTCGAGATAGGTTGGAATACATATTCGTTAATAATATAGATAGAGTATGATTTATTCATCTAAGTAGATAAATCTCTAAATAGAGGCACTTCTTTTTCTTTTTAGAAAAGGGTAAAAATCTCTGGTTCTTTTCTTTATGGTACAGAAGGAGGTGAGATTAG